TTTTTTTAGACTATGCTTAATAGATATTTTTAGTTCATAATTCTCTTTAGACTCTAATTTTCCATTTCTACCATTTCTATAAGAATTCTAAAATTCTTTTCAAGTTTTAAATCTCTCAACAACAACCTCTTACTCCGTAAATCTATTACAAATTCATAAATCCTCTAAGGGATTTTTATATTTGATTATATGTTGTATATCCTCTAGGCACAAAACACAAAAAAGGACAGTTATTCTATTTTCATCATAGAACCATTATTCGATTATTTTTCCTCTTTTGATCATAATTTAATCAAAACTTCTCTAATTGTGCTAATCTATCCTAATCCGTAGGATAAATTTTTTGATTCTTCAACTTCGATGAAATCGGAATAATTCTTTTTTTTTTATACTTTATTCTTATACTAATGAATTTGGATGAAATCAAAATCAAATAGGATTCAAATATTTCTTTTTTTTTTTCTTGATTCCTGCCAAAAAAATTGAAGTAAAGTAGAGGGCTATATCTTTTTTTTTTTTTTAAAAAAAATGGAATGGGTCCGCTTTTATGTTATTTCGTACTGTACACTTCCTTTGTTTGTGAGATCATTTTATTTTCTCACGAGGGGTAATGAAAAGAGTTATAGAATGGATTGCTACCTATGCCCAGATCGCGGATAAATGGAAATTTTATTGATAAGACCTTTTCAATCGTAGCCAATATCTTATTACGAATAATTCCGACAACTTCAGGAGAAAAAGAGGCATTTACTTATTACAGAGATGGTGCGATTTGATTCTTAGTAGATCCATTTTTTTTTACTTTATTTACTTTACCGCTCTCAGTCTTAGGAAAAAGACACATGATTCAGAATAGAAAAAAAAAAGACTATTGAAAAAAAAGAAATCTACGCTTGTTGAAGGTGAAGTTTATAAATAAAGCAATTCCTTCTGTCGTGTATCCCCGATTAATGCAACCTCAGATGCTTCAATTGTTGATTCGAGTATTGAGCGAAAGGTTACACCTATGGGTCTGTATTGTGGGTCAACCCTACTACACTAGTACCAATAGGCGGCATAGAGGAAGAAGCACTACACCTAGGAATCAACAACACGAAAACTTTGTTAGAAATGATTCCTTTTCCTTATCGGGATCGGAACTAAGAGAAATGGTTGGGACAACAAACATCCATCTTGTTCGTACTTTGGATACCCATATAACCATCGAAGATTGTTGAAGTGACTAATTCCTGGAAATTAAGGAGCGTTGAGAACAAAGAAATTGTTGGAGTTGACTTTTTTATCTAGTACGAACACGCTTGATGTTAAGAAAAGATCTTTTGCAAGAGGGTTGGCTAGAGATTTCTTGTAAAAACATTAGCCCCGCTCAGCTCATAATGACAATATTTCGACTTTTTTTTTAATTCCATGGATTATTCTCATTATGCACATAAAGGAGGAGCCGTATGAGGTGAAAATCTCACGTACGGTTTTGGAACGGAGAATTCTTTGAATCGAATGACGACCGTAACGGATGTCGGCTCAATCCGAAGGAAATTATGCAGAAGCCTTACAGAATTATTATGAAGCTATGCGACTCGAAATTGATCCCTATGATCGAAGTTATATACTCTATAACATAGGCCTTATCTACACAAGTAACGGAGAACATACAAAAGCTTTAGAATATTATTTTCGAGCACTAGAACGAAACCCGTTCTTACCACAAGCTTTTAATAATATGGCTGTGATCTGTCATTACGTGCGACTATCTCCACTATAGAAATAAAAAAAGGAAAGAAAGAGCAAATACGCTAGGAAATAAATACGCTAGTAAATAAATACCCTAGTAAATAAAATACTCGAAAAAAAATAGGCTTTCTACATATTGTATCGTCCAAAAAACGATTTTTATCAGCTGTAACAAAAAAAAAAAAGAAACTTCATAGAAGTCGAAATATGAAGAAATATATGCCTAGATACTTTATTCTATGGATAAAGGATCTAATTGATAGATGAAGCACCGTAAAGATCAATTAGCGAGGTTTTGGGCCGATACAATAAATAAGAACTGCTTATTTATCTCATGATATGAGATAAAAATTAGGAATCAACTTATGTAATAAAGCCGATCCCCTAAGTTATTGAGCAGCGGTGTAGCATCAGATCCCAAAGACAGTAAGTCTTTTTTATGAGTAAGAAGTCTTTTTCAAGGATTCTATATAAATTTCTATATGATATGAAACCGAGATAGTTACCTTTCAGAAAAATCTAACAGACGATAGTCCCGAAACGCCTATGCTTTATTTTTCTGAAGGTGGGAGAAAAGATAAAACTTATTATTAATTTAATCCAAATTAAAGTTTGAAACTCATCTAATTAACCTCTTTTGGTTAACCCGAGACAAATCGATAGATCCAGGAGAAATCTCATTCAATTGGATATCTGGTAGGGTACAAAAATGGGACAGCAAAAGAATTGACTGCCGAGCCGTATGAGGTAGGAAACTCTCAAGTACGGT